CTAAGGAAAATATTTTTGTTTTTACCGAGCTCAAATAATAAGCCGAGGGTTCTAGTAAATCAAAACCATCATTTTATAGCTATTTTGGCTTCAATCTCCCCTTTTTAAGCGCAAAAATTGAAGATTTAGTTACGATTGAAAGTTTTCTACTATTATTCCATAGATCTTTTATTCAGACTCATTGAATTGGAAGAATTGAACCAATCAAAAAAATTATGCTTCTCGACTCCATAATACAATCTTTTTTATGAAAATTCTGATTGTCTTTTGTATATAAATCGTGATAATGTATATTTTTTCCTCAAATGTGCTATTGAGGGATAAAGTATTAAATCTTTTTAAGAAATAAAGTTTTTGATCGGAATATGAAAAAAAAAGGAAAGACCCCTTAACTATTGACGTTGTTAATAGAACGAATCACACTTTTACCACTAAACTATACCCGCTACATATTCATTATTGGATATAAATGGGGCTTTTGTCCAACAAAGTAATTAGATGTAGTCAATATAGCATCATAATCATGAAAATCTCAGCATTAACACGTATTTTGTTCCCCCACGGGAAAACTTGAAAAAAGAATAGGTAAATAGCAAAAAGTTTAGTCAAATTTAAATAGTGTACTAAAGTTATAATTCTTTTATTTTTTGAAACCTCTCTTCATTTGAACCATTCGATTTTCTGAATTTGGGTAAATTGGGCCTCAAACTTTCAAGCTTGTCCTTTGCTTTGAACAAGTAAATCATTTCTAGTATCATTTTCGAAATATGTGTATTTTTTTTTCATATTCTTTCTCTTATCAGATCTCTTTTTTTTTATTCTTAAATAGAAAATTTCTAAAATTCGAAAATTCATTCTAAATGAAAATTGGAGTTCAGTATTCTATTCATCTTAATAATTCCCTTAAGAAGTCTTAATATTAATAAGATTAATAAGAAAGGAGTATTAAGAAAGAAAAAAAAATAAGAAAAATCTTAGTACAATATTAGTACTATATTGGTATATAATATAGACTCTAAATATCTAAATACTATTAATAGTACTAAAACAATTTTACTCTTTTTTACTAGAAAGCTATAAGGATTAAATAGTCTAAATTAGACTCTAATTTACTAGAATATACTAAATATACTGAGAATAGAAATCGAATCTCTAAGATTCAATTAGTAAATAAATAGTAAATAGATAGAATCTAAAATGAAAATAAATCATTCTATTAATTATTAATTTAGATAATATTAATTATTAATTTAGATAATTAGTAATTTAGATATATAATATATAGTTAGATATAGATATAGATAATTTTTTCAATAATTTATAAGATAATCTATCTATTAGAATCTTATCTAATTTATAATAATTTCTAATTTATAATAATTAGGAATGGCAATGAAAATTACTCTTCTCTTTTCAATAAATATTTTGATTTGTCGAAACAAAAGAAGTACTGGCCCGGCCAGTACTTATACTTAACCAGGCCGGTGAAATGAAGTTTTTGTTTTGTAAAAAATAAAAGAAGTAAGGTATTCTTTCTATTCGAGAAATAGTTTTTGAATCATTGATTTCACACATGATAAATTTCCAATTTTGACTGGGGAGAGATGGCTGAGTGGACTAAAGCGTCGGATTGCTAATCCGTTGTACGAATTCTTCGTATCGAGGGTTCGAATCCCTCTCTCTCCGACCCCCCCCCCGATCGCTTTATATTTTAGAATTGGAATAATTTTTGATTCTTCTTTATTTATGAATCTTTTATCTTTATATAACATCTATTCCATTTATTTATACATTTACCTATGAAAAAAGAAAGGAAAGAGTAAAAATGAATCTCATCTCTTTTTTTATTCTTTTTATTCTTCACGCCCAGGATTACGCCCCGGATCGTTAGATAAGAATCCGAAGATGAATAGAGAAACAAAGAATATTACTACTGTGTAAACGAATAGTTTAAGAGTAAGCATTACAAATCTCCAAGATAAGATAAGAGCCTTTTTTTTTAAGGAAATAGATCACCTATTTTACGACACATACTATCGCTCTAAAGATAAAAAAAGAAAGTTTTTTTGAAATTTATTTTCACGAATTTTTTTCTAATGTAATAAGATTCGTCTTTTTTCGTTACCAAAAATTTCTTGCCATACTTGCCATATTAATATCTAGAATTATCTATAATTAAGTAATTTGAGAAGGAATTTTATGGGGTATGGGATCTTATAAAGGAAAGGTTAGAACCAAATAAATAAGCTGATTAGCTTTTTAAATAAAAGAGAAAGATCATCGCTCCCTTCCCTTATTGAATATTCAAATTCAATTTCAATATAAAATAGAAAATACCAGACTTTTTGAATCAAGGGTTCCTAATGTCCAGACTTATCTGAATCTTATTTATGATCTTCTTGATTTTCAGAATAAAATCTCATCTTTTTTTTTGTAAAAGAAATTCTGAATTGAATATAGATTAGAGATTCAATTTTTATCGGAAACTTACAGCAGCTTGCCAAACAAAGGCTAAGAGAAAAAAGAGTAAAGGGATAATTGGCATAACGTCTATTATTGGATTGAAAAAGGCATAAGCCTCGGGCAATTTGGCGAAGAAAAAACTACTCAAAGAAAGGGTAGAATTAAGACAGATACAAATTAAACAAAAGATATTAAGCATAACAAATATTCTTTTCTTGTTCTTAAAGTTAAAGATTCAAATTAAATTGAATAAGTGAATAAGAAATTATCAGATTGGATTGAGTTGTTTTTCTGAGGTCAAATTGAAAATAAAAAAGGCAGATAAAAGAAAGAAATTCTTCTTTTTCTTTGACTTCTCCCCAATCAAGAATCCTTCCTTACATTATCCAATCAAATAAGAATACAAGGAATTCTATTTTTATAGAATATCTTAATTGAATTATAAGTAATGATCAATTAATCTTTTTGATTCTATATCTATTATGTTGAATCCTAGCGGCAACATGTCCTATATTTCTTTAGGTTGGTTATTGACGAATAACCAATATTTATCTTAGTTTTTCTTAGACCAAAAAGGAATGGGGCGTGGCCAAGCGGTAAGGCAACGGGTTTTGGTCCCGTTACTCGGAGGTTCGAATCCTTCCGTCCCAGATCGTTCGCATCAGAAACGAAAAATTCTTCTCGATTGAAATTGAAAATTTAATTCAACAATTCTTTGTTTTTTTTATAATGGAGATGGATCAGAATTCCGAGGATTCTTATTTTATCTTTGATCTTACCTTACACGATACTTTTTATACTTTCTAATAATGAAAACAAAGAAACTTTATTCTCAAACTATCTCTCTGTTTTAAATTCAATGAAAATCAGATTCAATTGGAGATAGTGAAAAAAAGGAAATCATAATATTCAAATCATAAAATCATATTTCATAAATCTAAAGGAAAAATGAGAAAATATGAATAGATTAGGATATACTTATATTAGAATATATTCATACATAAATCCATAATTCTTACATAAGAATATAGATTGTCTATTTGTATATTTTTCTTATTAAGAATATCTTATTATTTCAGATTATCTTATTATTTTCTTTATTCTCTAATTGACTATAATTGAATATTTATGAAGATTTCAATGAAATCTTTAGTGAAATAAAAACTTTTATCCATTCATGGGTATTTCTTTTCCATCTGAATGAAAGTAAAGCCAAAGGCTTTTTTTAGGTTTAGAATCTTTTTTATTTTAAGAAAAAGGATTTCTGATGGACAATCTTCAAATATTTGTTGAAGATTTCAATAAGTTTGCTTAAAACTGGTTTGTTGTTTTATGTTCTATTCTTCATATGAGAAAATATGGGGGTAATATTAAGTGAAATCCTTTCTGGGTATAGACTTAATCTAGAAGTCTATAAGTGTAGATTCTTATGTATCGGTTCAGCCAATGACTATTCATGATTCCATATTTAATCAATTGCATATGGTTCCAAATTAAAAGAAAATTATAGGGATGTTATGGTAAAACTTCGTTTGAAACGATGTGGTAGAAAGCAACGTGCGACTTGAAGGACATGATTGGCTGTGGATTCTGACATCCACCATCTTCTCTATGAATGAAGATGCTCTTGTCTCGACATGATTTGTTCTGCTAGGAACCTGATTGAATTTGTCTTGGGTTGCTAAATAAAGAGACTAATGGTATATATTAAGGTATAGCATATGATGGAGCTCGAGCAAAAAGAATTGATTCTTTTATTGGGGTAATAATCTAGGGTTAGTGACAATCAATAAGTTAGATCAACTTTGTAAATATATCATCAATATCTAAATATAGATTATAGATAAATGGAGAGGTTCAAAATTGAACAAGTTTGAAATGAAAAAAAACCAAATTTGTCGAAATTTTCAAACTGTTTTGATCAAGAGTGTATCACAAAGGAATAAAATGATTTTTCTCTTTTCCATAGAAAGAACAAAAAACAAAAGGTATGTTGCTGCCTTTTTGAAAAGGAGTAAAGATCACCGAAGTAATGTCTAAACCTAATGATTGAAAAAAGCGCAAAGCAAAAAAAACAAATTCCGGAACAAGGAAACACTTTTTTAACTTGTCTCAACAATTGGATCAGAATGAGTAAAAAAAAAATCGATCTGAAAATAGACAAAAAAAGAGGTTAGAGACAGCTCAATAAATTTTAAGGATTTCCTTTTGAAATCTTTTCAAAATATCCAACTTGAGTTAGGAGTATAAATGAGATTTCTTTTTCTGTAAAGAAGGAAAAAAAAAATAGATATAAATAGAAATTCTAGAAATTCGAATCATTTTTTCTTGAGCCGTATGAGGATAAAACTTCCTATACGTTTCTAGGGGGGCATCTTTTATCTACATCTATCCCAATGAGCCATCTATCGAATCGTTGCAATTGATGTTCGATCCCGAAGAGAAGGAAGAGATCTTCGAAAAGTGGGTTTTTATGATCCGATAAATAATCAAACTTATTCAAATGTTCCTGCTATCTTATATTTCCTTGAAAAAGGTGCTCAACCCACAGGAACTGTTTATGATATTTTAAGCAAGACAGAATTCTTTAAAGAATTTCAAATTTCTTTTGATAAAAAAAGAAAAAAAAATAATCATAAAGAAAAAAGTATAGGATAAAGAGTACCTATCTTTATTTAATTCTTTATTCAAAGTTTCTTTTTTTCTTGTTCTATTCATACTTCGTTTATTCTCCTTTTTCTTCTTTTTGTGGACCCCCCAACAAGGGGGGTAATCTTTCTTCTTGTATTTGTATTGTATCTTTCTTTATTTTGATTAAAGAAAACCGCTATTTTTCTATCTATACCTTTTTCTTATTCCTTTTCCTTCTCCACTCAAAGTTTTATTCTTTATGTTGTGCTAATGTAACACAAATTTCCATAGAATTTCTTGAATTTTGTTTTCTAAAAAGTCCATTTATATTGACAATGGCGTATCAAACAAATATAATTTTATCGTATATAAATAGATCTTTTTATCCCCATTCCTATTGGTTCTTTCCTTCATTTTAGGAAAATGGATGAGTTTGCTGAATTTTTTTTTTATTTCGATCATATCTACACTTCATATTGGTCCGGGTTGCTAACTCAATGGTAGAGTACTCGGCTTTTAATTGCGACTATGATCTTTTACACATTTGGATGAAGAAATTCGTCTAGACTCTTGGTATAGTTTATAAGACCGCGACTGATCCTGAAAGGTAATGAATGGAAAAAAAAGCATGTCGTAAAAAGAATAGAAAAAGAGAAAAAAAAAGAAGAATTCTTGTTCTATTTATATTATGAGTACTAGAATTTTTCTTTTTAGAATATCTTGAAAATTTAGTTAAGTAAACTATTTTTGGTCTAGTGAATAAATGGATAGAGTCTTATGGCTCCAATTCGAGTAAGACAAAAAAGCAACGAGCTTCCCTTCTTAATTTGAATGATTACCCGATCAACTTACTAATTATACGTTAAAAATAGATTAGTGCCTGATGTGGGAAAAGGGTCTCTTGTGAGACCATTGATTCTTTTTTTTCTTAATCCTAATTATTCTTTATTGTGGATTGAAGACGGATGTGTAGAAGAAAGAGTATAGTGATAAAAATTTATTATTTCCAAAGTCAAAAGAGTGATTAGGTTGCAAAAATAAAAGATTTTGACCTTTTTTTCTTCTTGTTATTTTCTTTATTTCTTTTATTATTTTTCCTATATTCCTAGTTATATTAACAAGGAAAAGAAAATCAAATTAGATAAAAAGGGAAAAGAAAAAGATCTGTAGATTGGGCTCTTTGTCTCCGGGGTATATATTCTTTATTTGTTCTTACTTTTCTAGAATTTTATAATTTTTTACTTCTTAGATTATTCTTATGATTTTTAATCACAATAAAGTCTAAAAGTTTAAAAAGTAGAAAAAGTCTATCTTATTTTTGATTCTTTAAAATATAAAAAAAAAAGATAAAGTAAAAGTTTAGACAGTGCATAGTCTAGAATAATACTAGACTATATTATTAGAATTATCTCTTAAAATAATTAGAAGAATAATATTCTTATTCTATTATTCTTTATTATTCTAATATTCTAAATTCTTCTAGTTAGAAGTTCTATTATTTTCTTATAAATAGTATTTTACTATATTTTACTATAAGATATAAGAGAAAAATAGACTATCATACAACATACACACATACGTCGTTCTGACCCATATTGCACTATGTATCATTTCATAAGACAAGAAATGCCTCTCTTTTTTGGTTAAAGTAGAAATGTATTTAAATAGCAGGATTACAAGGATATTTAAATTGAAAAAAGAGAGATTTTGGCAACAAAACTTCCTATATCCGTTACTCCTCCAGGAGTATATTTACTCACTTGCTCATTATCATAGCTTCAATAGTTTGATTTTCTATGAACCTGTAGAAATTATAGGTTATGACAATAAATCTAGTTTGGTACTTGTGAAACGTTTAATTACTCGAATGTATCAACAGAAATATTTGATTTCTTCGGTGAATGATTCTAACCAAAATGTATTTTCGCTGCACAAGAATTCTTTTTCTTATCATTTTTATTCTCAAATGGTATCAGAAGGTTTTGGAGTCATTCTGGAAATTTCATTCTCGTCACCCTTAATATCCTCCCTTGAAGAAAAAAGAATACCAAAATCTCAGAATTTACGATCTATTCATTCAATATTTCCCTTTTTAGAGGATAAATTATCACATTTAAATTATGTGTCGGATCTACTAATACCCTATCCTATCCATCTGGAAATCTTGGTTCAAATCCTTCAATGCTGGATCAAAGATGTTCCTTCTTTGCATTTAGTGCGATTGATTTTCCACGAATATCATAATTTGAATAGTCTCATTACTTCAAAAAAATCCATTTACGTCTTTTCAAAAAGAAAGAAAAGATTCTTTTTGTTCCTACATAATTTTTATGTATATGAATGCGAATATCTATTCCTTTTTATTAGTAAAAAGTCTTCTTATTTACAATCAATATCTTCTGGAGT